AGTGGTCTACGATGCATTGCCACTCGAAATAAAGATATTGGAATTGGACTTGTTAATCGATTCATAACCTTTCGAGCACACCCAATATATATTAGAACCCCTTTTACTTGCAGGAGTACATCTTGGATCTGTCAATTATGTTATGGCCGGAGTCCTACTCATGGTGACCTGGTCGAGTTGGGAGAAGCCGTAGGCATTATTGCGGGTCAATCAATTGGGGAACCGGGTACTCAACTAACATTAAGAACTTTTCATACCGGCGGAGTATTCACAGGTGGTACTGCCGAACATGTACGAGCTCCCTCTAATGGAAAAATCAAATTTGATGAGGATTTGGTTCATCCCACACGTACCCGTCATGGGCATCCTGCTTTTCTATGTTTTATAGACTTGTATGTAACTATTGAGAGTCGAGATATTCTACATAATGTGAATATTCCAACAAAAAGTTTGATTTTAGTTCAAAATGATCAATATGTAGAATCAGAACAAGTGATTGCCGAGATTCGTGCCGGAACGTCTACTTTTCATTTTAAAGAAAGGGTTCAAAAACATATTTATTCTGAGTCAGAAGGAGAAATGCACTGGAGTACTGATGGCTATCATGCGCCCGAATATCCATATAGTAATGTTCATCTATTACCAAAAACAAGTCATTTATGGATATTAGCAGGAGGTCTATGCAGATCCAATATAGTGTCTTTTTCACTCCACAAGGATCAAGATCAAATGAATGCTAATTCTTTTTCTCTCGAAGAAAGATATATCTTTGATCTCTCACTGACTAATGATCAAGTAAGACATAAATTGTTGGATACCTTTGGTAAAAAAGATAGGGAAATCCTTAACTATTCAAAACCTTATCGAATCATATCCAAGGGTCATTGGAATCTCAGAGAGCCTTCTACTTCTATTCGTCAAGAGAATTCCTTGGCTAAAAAGCGAAGAAATAGATTCGTGATTCCCTTACAATATGATCAAGAAAAGAAACTAAAACCCTGTTTTGGTATTTCGATTAAAATACCTATAAATGGTATTTTACGTAGAAATAGTATTCTTGCTTATTTTGATGATCCGCGATACAGAAGAAGCAGCTCGGGAATTACTAAATATGGGATTGTCGAAGTAGATTCAATCGTAAAAAAAGAGGATTTTCTTGAGTATCGAGGAGCAAAAGAATTTAGTCCGAAATACCAAATGCAAATGAAAGTAGATCGCTTTTTTTTCATTCCCGAGGAAGTGCATATCTTACCCGGATCTTCGCCCATAATGGTCCGGAACAATAGTATCATTGGAGTAGATACACGACTTGCTTTAAATATGAATACAAGAAGTCGAGTAGGTGGATTAGTCCGAGTGGAGAGAAAAAAGAAAAGTATGGAACTGAAAATCTTTTCTGGAGATATTCATTTTTCTGGAGAGGTGGATAAAATATCTAGGCACAGTGGTGTTTTGATACCACCAGGAATGGAAAAAAAGAATTCTAAAGGATCAAAAAGATTGAAAAATTGGATCTATGTCCAACGAATTACACCTACCAAAAAAAAGTATTTTGTTTTGGTTCGGCCCGTAGTCACATATGAAATATCTGATGGGATAAATTTAGCAACACTTTTCTCTCAGGATCTCTTGCAGGAAAAGGATAATGTACAACTTCGAATTGTCAATTATATACTTTATGGAAATGGAAAGTCAATTCGAGGAATTTCTCACACAAGTATTCAATTAGTTCGGGCTTGCTTAGTATTGACTTGGGACCAAGAACAAGAAAAAAAGAGTTCTATAGAAGAAGAGGTTCATGCTTCTTTTGTTGAAATAAGGGCAAATGATCTGATTCGTGATTTCATCCGAATTGAGTTAGTAAAATCCACTATTTCGTATACCGAGAAAAGGTATGATACGGCAGGTTCAGGATTGATTTCCAATAATGAATTAGATCGTACCGATATAAATCCTTTTGATTCCAAGGCGAAGATTCAATTCTTTCCCCAACATCAGGAAACTCTTGGTACGTTGTTGAATCGAAATAAGGAATGCCAATCTTTCATAATTTTGTCATCATCCAATTGTTTTCGAATTGGCCCCTTCAATACTTCGAGATATAATAATGCGACAAAAGAATCGGATCCCCTGACTCCAATTAGGGATTTTTTGGGTCCTTTAGGTACTATTGTGCCTAAAATAGTAAATCTTCGTTCATCTTACTATTTAAGAACTTATAATCAAGTCTTTTTAAAGAAATATTTTTTACTTGAAGAATTTCAACAGACTTTCCAAGTGCTTCAAGTACTTCCATTTCAATACTGTTTCCTAGATGAAAATAGTAGTATTTATAATCCCGATCCATGCAGTAACATCATTTGGAATTCATTCCTTTTGAATTGGTGTTTTCTCCATCACGATTCTTGTGAAGAGGCATGGACAATAATTAGCCTTGGACAATTCCTTTGTGAAAATGTATGTCTATTGAAATACGGATCACGCATAAAGAAATCTGGTCAAATTTTCATTGTTCATGTTGACTCTTTAGTTATAAGATCAGCTAAGCCCTATTTGGTCACTCCAGGAGCAACTGTCCATGGCCATTATGGGGAAACCTTTTATGAAGGAGATACATTAATTACATTTATCTATGAAAAATCGAGATCTGGTGACATAACGCAAGGTCTTCCAAAAGTGGAACAAATCTTAGAAGTTCGTTCAATTGATTCAATATCGATGAACCTCGAAAGAAGAGTTGAAGGTTGGGACGACCGTATCCGAAGGATTCTTGGGATCCCCTGGGGATTCTTTATTGGAGCTGAACTAACCATAGCCCAAAGTCGTATCTCTTTGGTTAATAAGATCCAAAAGGTTTATCGATCCCAGGGGGTACAGATCCATAATAGACATATAGAGATTATTGTACGTCAAGTAACATCAAGAGTTTTGGTTTCAGAAGATGGAATGTCTAATGTTTTTTTACCTGGGGAATTTATTGGATTGTTGCGAGCAGAGCGAGCAGGGCGTGTTTTGGACGAAGCGATCTGTTATCGGGCAATCTTATTGGGAATAACGAAGTCATCTCTGAATACTCAAAGTTTCATATCCGAAGCGAGTTTTCAAGAAACTGCTCGAGTTTTAGCAAAAGCTGCTCTACGAGGTCGTATTGATTGGTTGAAAGGCCTTAAAGAGAACGTTGTTCTGGGGGGGATTATACCGGTTGGTACCGGATTCAAAAGATTAGTACATCGTTCAAAGCAAGACAAAAACATTCATTTGAAAATCAAAAGGAAGAATCTATTCGAGTTGGAAATGGGAGATATTTTGTTACACCATAGAGAATTCTTTTGTTCTTGTGCCCCAAACACTTTCCATGAGACATCAGACCAATCATTTACGTAATGTAATTTACTAATTCCTAACAATAGGTTCATTCTTTTTACTTTCACTCTCTGGTCCGATTATGAATTTCGTAATCAATCAATGAAATAAAAAAGAGAGAATGAAATTCATGGTTTGGGTCGTAGATTAATGGTCAATCCTGGTAGAAGGTTCCGTCGGAACAATTATTTATTTCACAAGGTACTGAATCTCTTTGAAAAAAAAAAGAAAAAGAGAAAGTGTGGGAAAATGGGAAGACGATATTGGAACATCAATTTGGAAGAAATGATGGAAGCAGGAGTTCATTTTGGTCATGGTACTAATAAATGGAATCCTAGAATGGCTCCTTACATCTCTGCAAAGCGTAAAGGTATTCATATTACAAATCTTACTATAACTGCTCGTTTTTTATCAGAAGCCTGCGATTTAGTTTTTGATGCAGCAAGTAGGGGAAAAAAATTCTTAATCGTTGGCACCAAAAAGAAAGCAGCGGATTTAGTAGCATCAGCAGCAATAAGGGCTCGATGTCATTATGTTAATAAAAAATGGCTTGGTGGTATGTTAACGAATTGGTCTACTACAGAAACAAGACTTCAGAAGTTCAGGGACTTAAGAGCAGAACAAAAGATGGGGAAACTCAATCGTCTCCCCAAAGGAGATGCAGCAATGTTGAAGAGAAAGTTATCTACCTTGCAAACATATCTGGGTGGGATCAAATATATGACGGGATTGCCCGATATTGTAATTATCGTTGATCAGCAAGAAGAATATACGGTTCTTCGAGAATGTGTCATTTTGGGTATTCCGACGATTTGTTTAATCGATACAAATTGTGACCCAGATCTTGCAGATATTTCTATTCCGGCCAACGATGATGCTATAGCTTCGATTCGATTTATTCTTACCAAATTAGTATCTGCAATTTGTGAGGGCCGGAATAGTTATCTAAAAAATGGTTGATTATCTTATCATTAATCTTATCATTAATAAGAAGAAAGAAGAAGATTAGTTTGTTTTTGGTGAACTCTCTTTGATTGTTACTATTTTGGTTTGCATCTTTTGGAGTTTGAACTATGTTTTGAATATTGAATACTATTTAATATTTAAAACAGAAAATGATTGGTATTTTTTTTATGTGATTTCCGAAATATACGATTCATAACTTAAATTCATGAATGAACATAGATGAATTGAGAAAGAGATGGTTGAATCAAAATAATTACTTTTTTGAATCTGTTAGAGGACAATATGAATGTTATACCATGTTCCATTCAAACACTCAAAGGGTTATACGATATATCAGGTGTAGAAGTAGGCCAACATTTATATTGGCAAATAGGGGGTTTACAAATTCACGCCCAAGTACTTATCACTTCTTGGGTTGTAATTGCTATCTTATTAGGTTCAGTCATCATAGCTGTTCGGAATCCACAAACCATTCCGACCGACGGTCAGAATTTCTTCGAATATGTCCTTGAATTTATTCAAGACTTGAGCAAAACTCAGATTGGAGAGGGGTATGGTCCTTGGGTTCCATTTATAGGAACGATGTTCCTATTTATTTTTGTTTCTAACTGGTCGGGTGCTCTTTTACCTTGGAAAATCATAAAGTTACCTCAAGGAGAGTTAGCTGCGCCCACGAATGATATAAATACTACTGTTGCTTTAGCTTTACCTACGTCAGTGGCATATTTCTATGCGGGTCTTAGCAAAAAAGGATTGGGATATTTCGGGAAATACATTCAACCAACTCCAATACTTTTACCAATTAATATTCTAGAAGATTTCACAAAACCTTTATCTCTTAGTTTTCGACTTTTCGGGAATATATTGGCTGATGAATTAGTGGTTGTTGTTCTTGTTTCTTTAGTGCCTTCAGTAGTTCCTATACCTGTCATGTTTCTTGGATTATTTACAAGTGGTATTCAAGCTCTTATTTTTGCAACTTTGGCTGCGGCTTATATAGGCGAATCCATGGAGGGTCATCATTGACTAACTTTCGAAATAGTCTTTTTTGAAGTTTATCCCAATTCAAGCAATGCGGGGGTTCAATATAATCCACTACTGGGTTGGATAATAAAATGCAAATAGTTACATGTATGTATATATGAAGGAAGAAATATAGATGATATTGCAGAATTTGGAATAGAAAGAAGGGTTGGGGATCCTACTACATATATTACTACATATATGTATATGTAATGCCTATTAAGTATCAATCCTTATGTATGTTTCGAAGAATGGTTCCAGAATACGATTTCATAGAAGAAAAAGTGCAGGTTATTTACATTATGGAAGAAGAAAAGTATATGTTATTTACTAGTTAAATAGCAATTACCCCTATCTCTTTTTTTCTAGCCCACTGCATTTAGATGGATTCCCATATCAGTCCTTTTTCTATTTTGTCTGTTATTGTGAATTGAATGAAAGAGAAAGAATAGAATATTTTCTAAACAAGGAAACACAATGACTAAAACCGTATACATATCTATTACATAAGGTAGAAAGGAAAAAACGGTATATCGAAGTAGTTCTGACAATTCAGTAATATTATGAATTCCATTTGGAGCTTTTAGCTATTTCGACCCGATAGATTTTAGTGATAAATATCAAAAAAGAAAAAAATAAGTGTAGTAAAGTAAATAGTAAAAGTAGAAGTAGAAGTAGAAGTAGATTAAGTACTAATTCATTGGTTGGTTGTATCATTAACCATTTCTTTTTTTGGTGCGAGGAGCTTACCATGAATCCACTTATTTCTGCTGCTTCCGTTATTGCTGCTGGATTGGCTGTAGGGCTTGCTTCTATCGGACCTGGGGTTGGTCAAGGTACTGCTGCGGGCCAAGCCGTAGAAGGTATTGCGAGACAGCCAGAAGCAGAGGGTAAAATACGAGGTACTTTATTGCTTAGTCTGGCTTTTATGGAAGCTTTAACAATTTATGGACTGGTCGTGGCATTAGCTCTTTTATTTGCAAATCCTTTTGTTTAATGTTTCATTTCATCTTAGAAGAAAAACATAACCATAACTAAGAAATTTGAGAATTCTCAAATTCCATTAAGAATAAAGAATAATAAGCGGAGTGATACAAAAAGAACTCTGTTCTTTGTTAGTCCTATCTATAAAGGGAGAGCATATGAAAAATCTAATTGATTCTTTTGTTTCCGTGGGGCACTGGTCATCCGCTGGGAGTTTCGAGTTTAATACCGATATTTTAGCAACAAATCCAATAAATCTAAGCGTAGTGCTGGGTGTATTGATTTTTTTTGGAAAGGGAGTGTGTGCGAGTTGTTTATTTCAAGAATAGGTTGGATTTCACCAACTGCACTTTCTTTCTATTTATGTATTCTTTTTTATAGCAGAACTAGGAACAAAGGGTGCACAATCTCCACGAATTACTTCTGAATTGGATTTCATCCAGAAATCATATGTAAGAACCATAGCATTTCGTGACTAATTGGTAAATGAACTTTGATTCTCTTCTCTATGAACCAATAATGTTGAGGTCTTTTACATGGTTAAAGATCAATTGTTTGAAGTCCAGGCACAGCATAGCATGGTACTCTTTCTACCGCTAGGTTAGTGTTTAAGAATGATAAAAATAAAAAAGGAATAATTGGGAATTTATTCGATGTAGAACACTCATATGGATAAAATTAGTTGAACCATTAACTGGAAAAATGGGTATCTTCCCCCTCCACTGCCGAATCGACGACCTATGTATTGTATTTATATAAAATATTTGTATAAAAAAAGGATTTTTTGGATGAAGAAAATCGAAATATCATTCTAATAATAATGAGAATGAAGTAATGAAGTTCAGAATTCTATTCAATTCTATTTCTATTCTAATAGTATATAGAATAGGATTCTTATTTCTTTCAAATATTCTTTTTTTGAAAGAAATAAGTTCTAAATAAAGAACAAATAAAGAAACAACTTTGCTGACAATTTTTTATTTTTTGTCTGGTCTGAAGAGTCCTCCTAAGATTCTGATGTTAGATCAGTTTCGATAGCTTTGAATACGAACAGAAAAGAGAGGATAGGCTCATTCCATTCAAAGATATGGAAATGCCCATCAATCAAAGAAAAGATAAAAGAAACAATTGAGCGTGAGAGCCAAATGAATCGAAAGATTCATG